ATTATAAAATGTTGAATTTTTTAGCATTAAGAAATTTTTAAAAATTTCAATCGAGTTATTTGGGCTAATATTTAGGTGATTTATGCGATGGGCTAACGCGGCATGCATGTATATATATATAATGCGATGGCTAACTCATACCCCAACTTGTTAGTCTGCACGTTCTCGAACCTTCCTTGGTTTCGGGGTTTGACAAGGATAACAGGATTCGCTGAGCGTAGGGGGTAGGGGGGTTTGTCGCGCAGAAACCAAAAGAGGGGCATATATATAAGGGTAAGTTGAAGAAGGAATAGATATGTTATGCACTTGAGTTATTAATATGTAATTCTTAAGTTATGTCTTTTAATAATTAACCTACTTTAACTGTTACCAAGGGAAGAGTACAACCCTAATATATCTGTTGCGCCTGCACTCTGAAATGTAAGTGAAGGGAAACCAAAAAAGAGAACCCTATGCATATAAAAGAACGCCCGGCATGTTGGGTAACGAGGAGTATGTATTACACCATTAACCGTATGCAGGAACAATGTGATAAGTGTGGGAAAAACAGTTAAGTACGTGAAAGAGATAACCAGATGCAAGGAATAATTCATAAAATACAACACCTACGGTTTGTGTCCCTGATTCTATCATTAATAGTATGCCTTTATTTCAACCAGTTGGTGGTCTCTTACTACATTAATATTTTTAAGATAAACCTTAGTTGAGTATTTCGAGGAAAAATGTGAGTGCCATTTTTAAGGGATTAATCTATTTCCCAGGTTAATATAAATTATTTCTGAGTTTTAATATTTAGCTTATGTACGTTTAGGACGATAGTACTTGCTTTGGGGTTAAAATAATTTAATGGTGATAATACATATATGGGTACTATTACATTATGTAATATTATGCATACTATGCACTATACCATACATGTTACTATCAGAAGATAGTTTAATTTAGAATTCTGGCTTTGGGAGCCAGGGGTGGGAGTTAAAATCTCCCTTTTCTGGGCGCTAGGGAGGAATTTAACCTCCGATCTTCGGATTACAAGACCGATGCTTTTAGGCTAAGCTACTAGGGCAAGCTCATTTTAATGCTTTATTTTCCAGTCAGCCCGCCACTGGGACAAGGACAAGGAAAAGTGCAAAATACAGAATTGAAGCGACTTGGCCGATGACAACATATGGATGTTCTACGGGTATGCCTCCAATTCATGTTAGAATAAGTATATCTGCTACGAGAGTTCAGAATAAGAATTGCGTCAGGGGGCGGAATGTTAGGCCTCGTTGTTTTGAAGTATGTAAAATTGGGACCACTATGAGAATTAGGATAGAGAACAATAGTGCAAGGACACCTCCTAATTTGTTAGGAATAGATCGTAGAATGGCGTAAGCAAATAGGAAGTATCATTCGGGTTTAATATGGGGAGGGGTGACTATCGGGTTCGCGGGGGTGAAGTTGTCCGGGTCCCCCAGTAAGTTAGGGGAGAATAGTGCTAATGATGTGAGAGCTAGAAGCATCAGAACAAAGCCAAGAAGGTCCTTGTAAGAGAAGTATGGGTGGAAGGAGATTTTGTCTGCGTCAGAGTTTAGTCCGGCTGGGTTATTTGATCCCGTTTCGTGTAAAAATAGCAGGTGGAGGACGGTTGCGGCGGCAATAACAAATGGCAGGAGAAAGTGAAAGGCGAAGAATCGTGTCAGTGTCGCGTTATCTACTGAAAAACCGCCTCAAATTCATTGGACAAGGGTGTCTCCTATATAAGGGACTGCTGATAAAAGATTAGTAATCACTGTGGCTCCTCAGAATGATATTTGTCCTCATGGGAGAACATAGCCAACGAAGGCTGTCATCATAACTAGCAGGAGTAAGACTACTCCGATGTTTCAGGTTTCTTTGTAGAGGTAGGATCCGTAATAGAGGCCTCGGGCAACGTGCATGTAAATGCAGATGAAAAAGAATGATGCTCCGTTGGCGTGTACGTTACGGATAAATCAGCCGTAGTTCACGTCTCGGCAGATGTGGGCAACTGAAGAGAATGCAGTTGAAATGTCTGAGGTGTAGTGTATAGCCAGAAATAATCCTGTTAAGATTTGCGTAATTAGGCATAGTCCGAGTAGGGAGCCAAAGTTTCATCATACTGAAATATTAGATGGTGTTGGTAGGTCAACTAGTGCGTCATTAGCGATTTTTATTAGCGGGTGGGTTTTTCGTAGGCTTGCCATTAGTTCTTGTAGTTGAACTACAACGGTGGTTCTTCAAGTCATTGGTCTCGGTTAAAGTCCGAGCAAGAATTATGACCTATTTTATGTTTATGTTATTGGTGGCTTTAATTGTGGGGTTAATTGCTGTTGCTTCAAATCCCACTCCTTATTTTGCTGCTCTAGGGTTAGTGGTAGCAGCGGGAGTTGGATGCGGGGTTCTAGTTGGGTGTGGGGGGTCTTTTTTATCTCTGGTTCTCTTTTTAATTTATCTGGGGGGCATACTAGTGGTGTTTGCCTATTCAGCGGCTTTGGCTGCTGAGCCTTTTCCCGAAGCCTGGGGAAGCCAATCTGTTGCAGGGTACGTTTTGGTTTATTTACTAGGGGTAATTTTAGCAGGTGGTATGTTTTGGGGCGGTTGATATGAAGGTTCTTGGGTAATCATTGATGGGTTGAAAGAGTTTTCAATACTACGTGGTGACGTCAGTGGTGTAGCTGTTATATACTCCTTTGGCGGGGCTATGCTGGTTCTTTGTGCTTGAGTGTTGCTTTTAACACTTCTTGTGGTGTTGGAGCTAACTCGAGGGCTAAGTCGGGGCACTCTTCGGGCTGTTTAAATAATTGTTAAAAGGATGGCCAGGGTCAAGGTTAATAGGAAGATGGTTAGGTATGTTTTAATTATTCCTCGTTGGATATCACTTGTAACTTTTGATATTATCATTTGTGTAAGTGCTAGCCCTTTTGGCCCTGAGATCTCGAATCATGTTTGGTCGAGCTTAGTGGCGATTGACTGTCCTAAGGCCAGGTTAAGTTTCGGGGGCAGTCGATGAATTAATGATGGAAAGTATCCTAGTATGTTTGAGAAATTATGCAGGTGGATTGTTGGGGTAATTTTAACTTGTTTGTTGGTTATGGCTGTTAACTCCATGGCTACTAGGAGCCCCACAATGGTGACCATAAGGGCCGCTATTTTTAGGGCTAAAGGTATAGTTATAATGGGCGTTTTTGAGGGCAGGAAGTTGGATGTAATAATAAGTCCTGCAATAATGCTTCCTCAAGCAAGTCGTTTAATAGGATTAATTACTAAGGGGTTGTTTTCATTAATTGGGGATAGTGGGAGGAACCGTGGAGATCCTATAGTTACAAAGAATACGACTCGGAAGCTGTAGACTGCGGTGAATGATGTAGCAATTAGTGTAAGGGTCAGGGCTCAGGCGTTAAGGTGTGAGGTGTTTAGGGCTTCAATAATGGCGTCTTTTGAAAAGAATCCGGCCAGGAAGGGAGTTCCTGTTAGTGCCAAACTGCCGATTGTAAGGTAGGTTGAAGTAGCGGGTATCAAGTTGTGGAGACCTCCCATTTTTCGGATATCTTGTTCGTCATTTAGGCTATGAATAATTGAGCCCGAGCATAGGAACAACATGGCTTTGAAAAAGGCGTGCGTGCAGATGTGAAGAAATGCCAGTTGTGGTTGATTAAGGCCAATTGTAACTATTATTAGACCTAGCTGACTTGATGTTGAGAAAGCTACAATTTTTTTGATGTCATTTTGGGTCAGGGCGCAGGTAGCTGTAAATAGTGTTGTAAGTGCGCCGAGGCAGAGACAAATTGTCAACGCAGTTTCGTTATTCTCTATAAGAGGGTGAAGGCGAATTAGTAGGAAAATCCCGGCGACGACTATTGTGCTAGAATGGAGTAGGGCAGACACTGGCGTAGGGCCCTCCATGGCAGAAGGTAGCCATGGATGAAGGCCAAATTGGGCCGATTTTCCTGTTGCTGCTAGGATTAACCCGATTAACGGGACTGTTATGTCAAAATTTTTAGATAGAAAGAAGATTTGTTGAATTTCTCAGGAGTTTAAATTTATTGCGAACCAGGCCATGCTGAGGATTAATCCAATATCTCCCACCCGGTTGTAAATCACAGCCTGAAGGGCTGCTGTATTAGCGTCCGCTCGGCCATACCACCACCCGATTAGTAAAAAGGACATAATCCCAACCCCCTCTCACCCGATAAATAGTTGAAACATGTTATTAGCGGTAACAAGGGTAATTATAGCCACTAAAAATAGCAGGAGATATTTGAAAAACCGATTTATGTTGGGGTCGGAGTGTATGTATCATAGTGCAAACTCTAAAATTGATCAAGTGACGTACAGGGCGATAGGGGTAAAAATAAGGGAGTAGTGGTCAAATTTAAAGCTAATGTTCGTGTCAAATATGTGTGTATTTATTCAGTGTCAGTTTGTAGTAACGCTTTCCACCCCCTGATCTAAAAAGATCGTGAGTGGAAGAAGACTAATAAAGAATGCGGTGCTTACAGCAGTTTTAACATGTGTGTTAGCTCAGTTAGGGTCCTGTGGCTTTGGGTTTAATGTTATTAGTAGCGGGATGATGAGGATTATGATAACTAAAATAAGTGAGGAGGATATAATTAGTGTTATTGAATTCATAGCTTCCACTTGGATTTGCACCAAGAGTTTTTGGTTCCTAAGACCAATGGATGAGCTGTTATCCTTCAGAAGCGTGAGGAAGCCGCGGAGTTTAACCGCGGTGCATAAGGATTAGCAGTACTTACTGGTTTCTGTCCTTCCTTGGTGAGTAAGGGGACTCTAACCCCTGTCTTTAGAATCACAATCTAATATTTTAGTTAAACTATACTTACTAGTAACATCATCCCCACATAAGTTCCGGTTTTGTTACAAGGAGAATCACGGGGATCAGGTGAAGGGCTATTAATAGGTGTTCTCGGGTGTGGAATGGTGGGAGATTCATAATGTGGCCTGGTGTCGGGCCTCGTTGAGTTATCAGGAATAGGTAGAGGGAGTAACCTGCTGTAATTAATGTGCCTGTTCCTGTTAGTGCAATAGTTCACGGGGATCAGTTAAATAGGGTCGTGATAATTATAAGTTCCCCCATTAAGTTGGGTAGTGGGGGGAGGGCCAGGTTGGCCAGATTGGCAATGAACCATCAAACTGCTGTTAATGGGAAGATTATTTGTAGTCCTCGGGCGAGTACTATGGTTCGACTGTGTGTCCGTTCGTAGGCTGTATTGGCCAGACAAAAAAGTATTGAGGATACTAATCCGTGGGCGATTATAAGGATAATTGCTCCTGAAAAACCTCATGGGGTCTGAATTAGGATGCCACCTGCTACAAGTCCTATATGGCTGACTGACGAGTAGGCGATCAGGGATTTAAGGTCTGTTTGTCGTAGGCAAATAGATCCGGTCATAATAATACCCCATAACGCTAGGATGATGAAGGGGTAGACTAGTTGTTTCGAAAGCGGGTCTAGTATGATTATTATTCGTATTATGCCGTATCCTCCTAGTTTAAGGAGCACGGCTGCTAGTACTATAGACCCTGCTACTGGAGCTTCTACATGTGCTTTTGGGAGTCATAGGTGAACGCCGTAGAGCGGTATCTTTACTAGAAATGCAATTAGACAGGCGGCCCATCAGATTTTATGGCCTCAGGTGTCTAATAGGAGAGGCTGTGAATACTGGATTACCAATATGGAGAGGGTCCCTGTGGACTGCTGTAGGAGGAGTAGCGCGACAAGGAGCGGCAAAGAGCCTGCTAATGTGTAGAATAGAAAGTATGTGCCGGCATTAAGTCGCTCGGTTTGGTTGCCCCACCGAGTAATAATAATTAAGGTAGGGATGAGTGTGGCCTCAAACATAATGTAGAATATGATAATCTCTGTAGCGCCGAAGGCTAAGATTAGGAAAGTTTGTAAGAAGGTAAGAAGTGTGATATAAAGGCGTTGTCGGCTAACAGGTTCGGGGTTAATGTGGTTTTGACTGGCTAAAATTATAAGTGGAAGAAGCCAGCAGGTTAGTACTAGCAGGGGGGTCGATAAGGGGTCTGTGGCCAGGTACATATTAGAGGTGGCTCACCCTGTTTCGGATGTTCATTTTAGTCACGTGAGGCTAATGAGGGCAATCGAAAGGCTGTGGGTAATTGTGGCTGTCCATAACCATTTGGGGGAAATTAATCAGATTGTTGGGAATATCATGATTGTTGGGATTAATACTTTTAGCATTGTAGGAGGTTTAGGTTTTGTAGGCGGTCTGTTCCATGGGTTCGGGCCGTGGCTACTAGAAGTGCTAGTCCTGTGCTTGCTTCACAAGCGGAGAAGGCCAGAAGAAGTATAGGGGCAGTGGAGAAGCTAGTAGACTCGAATTGTAGCGCTCACAGGGCTAGTGCAATAAATAGGGATAGTATTATGCCTTCTAAGCATAGAAGAGCTGATAACAGGTGGGTACGGTGAAATGCTAGTCCTATTAGGCCAAGAATAAATGCTGAACTGAAGCTGAAATGTACTGGTGTCATAAGGGGGTCGTGGACTTAAACCACAATTTTCTGAGCCGAAATCAGAGGTCTTATTTTGGACTAACTCCCTTATTCTGCTCATTCTAAGCCTCCTTGGGTTCATTCATAGACTAGCCCCAGGGTTAGTAAAATCAGGACTGTGGTTGCTCAAAAGAATGTTCCTGCGGGGTTGTGAAGTTGGTCTCCTCAGGGTAGGGGGAGAAGGAGGGCAATTTCTAGATCAAATAAGAGGAATAGAATGGCAACTAGAAAGAATCGTAAGGAGAATGGTAGTCGGGCAGATCCCAGAGGGTCAAATCCACACTCGTATGGGGAGAGTTTTTCTGCGTCCGGGTTCATCTGTGGTAACCAGAAGGATACAATTGCTAAAACTGATGATAGGGCTATTGTAATAAGTAAAATAGTCGTAATTAAGTTCATTATCTTTCCCTGGGGTTTAACCAAGACTAAATGATTGGAAGTCACTTGTACTAATTTTGATACTAGAAAGATATGAGCCTCATCAGTAGATGGATACGTAAAGGAATAGTCATACTACGTCAACAAAATGTCAGTATCAGGCAGCGGCCTCAAAACCGAAGTGGTGTTCAGATGTGAAGTGGTATTGGATTTGTCGTAGGAGGCAAACGGCCAGGAAGGTGGACCCGATAATAACGTGTAGTCCGTGGAATCCTGTAGCTACAAAGAATGTAGAGCCATAGACTCCGTCTGCAATTGTGAAAGGTGCTTCATAATATTCTATGGCCTGCAGGGCAGTGAAGTAAAGTCCTAATAAAATTGTGAGCCCGAGTGACTGAATAGCTTGTTTTCGTTCACCCTCTATGATGCTATGGTGGGCCCATGTAACTGTCACCCCTGATGCTAATAATACTGCTGTATTTAGAAGGGGTACTTCAAAGGGGTCTAGTGTGGTAATTCCAGTTGGTGGTCAACATCCTCCTAGCTCCGGTGTTGGGGCTAAGCTTGAGTGATAGAAAGCTCAGAAGAACCCAAGGAAGAAAAAGACTTCTGATGTAATAAATAAAATTATACCATAGCGTAGGCCTTTTTGTACTGGGGGTGTGTGATGTCCTTGGAAGGTCCCTTCCCGAATAATGTCACGTCATCACTGGATCATGGTAAGAAGAAGAAGGATTAGTCCAAGGGTTATTAATGTTATTGAGTTGAAGTGAAACCAGATTGCTAGGCCGGATGTTATTAGTAGAGCACCGACGGCTCCGGTTAGTGGTCATGGGCTGGGGTCGACCATATGATATGCATGTGCTTGGTGTGCCATTAGACGTTTTCTTGCAGATAGAGGCTTAGTAGAAGCACAAACACATAAGCTTGAATTATTGCAACTGCAACTTCTAGAAGTGTAAGAAGGAAGAGAACGGCGGCTGTTAAGATTGCCACTGTTGGTATTATAGGTATTAATACAAATACGGCGGTAGCAATTAGTTGGATGAGTAGATGGCCCGCAGTTAAATTGGCTGTGAGTCGTACCCCTAGCGCTAATGGTCGAATAAATAGACTAATTGTTTCGATAATAATTAGTACTGGAATAAGGGGAATTGGGGTTCCTTCTGGTAGGAGATGTCCAAGGGCAACGGTTGGCTGATTACGCATCCCAATAATTACCGTAGCAAGTCATAAGGGTACAGCAAATCCCATGTTTAAAGATAATTGAGTTGTTGGCGTGAAGGTGTACGGAAGAAGGCCCAACATGTTAATAGTAATTAAAAAGACTATTAAAGAGGCAAATAATAAGGCTCATTTGTGCCCCCCAGTGTTTAGGGGTATTAATAGTTGGTTGGTGAATCGGTTGATGAACCATGTTTGTAGGGTAATTAGTCGGTTGTTTAATCATCGGGGTGGGGGTGTTGGAAATAGTATTCAGGGGAGTGCGATTGCGACTGCAATAAGTGGAATTCCTAGGAAGGAGGGGCTTGCAAATTGATCAAAAAAGCTTGTTATCATGGTCAGTCTCAAGGCTCAGTTTTGTGTTTTTCTTCGCTTATAGGCACGGGCTCATTTGGTGCCGTATGGCTTAAAATTTTGGTAGGGATGATGGTAAGAAAGATGATTCATGAAAACACTAGAATAGCAAATCAAGGGTTGGGGTTTAATTGGGGCATTTCACTAGAGGTGGTCGGTAGTCACCAAACTTTGGCTTAAAAGGCCAACGCTTTGTCCAATAATTAGCTTTCTAGTGAGGCGTCTTCTAGTATTAATGAGGATCAGCTTTCAAAATGTTCTAGTGGAACGGCTTCAACTACAATTGGCATAAAACTGTGATTGGCACCACAGATTTCAGAGCATTGTCCGTAGAATAGCCCTGGGCGGGAGGCAATAAAGGCAGTTTGGTTTAGTCGCCCTGGCACTGCGTCTATTTTTACGCCTAGAGATGGGACGGCTCATGAATGTAAAACGTCTTCAGCGGACACTAGTACACGAATGGGTGATTCTATTGGAACAACCATTCGGTGGTCTGTCTCTAGTAGTCGGAATTGACCTGGTGTGAGGTCTTGAGTTGGAATTATATAGGAATCGAAGCCGAGGTCTTCATAGTCCGTGTACTCGTAACTTCAGTATCACTGGTGTCCTATGGCTTTAATTGTTAGGTGGGGGTCATTAATTTCGTCTATAAGATATAAAATCCGAAGGGACGGCAGTGCAATCAAAACTAGAATGACGGCTGGTAAAACAGTTCATACAATTTCGATTTCTTGTGAGTCTAAGATGTATTTGTTGGTAAGTTTGGTTGAAACCATTGCAATAATAATGTAAAGTACCAGGGTACTAATTAAAAATACAATTATTAGAGCATGGTCGTGGAAGTGAAGAAGCTCTTCTATAACGGGTGATGCCGCGTCTTGGAATCCTAGTTGTGAGGGATGTGCCATTAAGCCTTAGGCTTAAGACATACAGGGATTTAACCTGTAATTTCACCTTGACAAGGTGATGTAATTTGCATTTTACTAATGTCTTCAGAAGAAAGTGACAGAGTGGTTATGTGACTGGCTTGAAACCAGTACATGGGGGTTCAATTCCTCCCTTTCTCGTTAGTTTGATTGAACTCGTACGAACGCTGGTTCCTCAAATGTGTGGTAAGGGGGAGGGCAGCCGTGGAGTCATTCTACGTTCGTCATGGTTAGTTCTACTGAGGATACTTCCCGTTTGGCGGCGAAGGCCTCTCACAGAATAAATAGGAACATAATTACTGCTACCAGGGAGATGAGTGATCCGATGGATGACACTGTATTTCACAGGGCGTATGCGTCGGGGTAGTCAGAGTATCGTCGTGGCATTCCTGCTAGACCTAGGAAATGTTGAGGGAAGAATGTCAGATTTACACCAATAAACATTACACCAAAGTGGATTTTTGTTCAAGTTTCATTTAGGGTGTATCCTGAAAATAGGGGGAATCAGTGGACGAAGGCTGCTATAATAGCAAATACGGCCCCTATCGATAGTACATAGTGGAAGTGTGCAACTACGTAGTATGTGTCGTGTAGAACAATATCTAGTGAAGAATTGGCTAGAACAATTCCTGTTAGCCCCCCCACGGTAAAAAGGAAGATGAACCCAAGGGCTCATAGTATAGGTGTGTCTCATTTAATAGAGCCTCCATGCAGTGTAGCAAGTCAGCTAAATACTTTTACCCCTGTTGGAATAGCAATAATTATTGTTGCGGATGTGAAGTAGGCACGGGTGTCTACGTCCATTCCTACGGTGAACATGTGGTGTGCTCACACAATAAAGCCTAGGAGACCGATAGCCATCATAGCTCATACTATTCCCATGTACCCAAATGGCTCTTTTTTGCCTGAGTAGTAAGCTACAACATGTGAAATGATGCCAAATCCTGGTAAAATAAGAATGTATACTTCTGGGTGACCGAAGAATCAGAATAGGTGTTGGTATAGGATTGGGTCTCCTCCTCCTGCTGGGTCAAAGAATGTAGTGTTAAGATTTCGGTCCGTAAGAAGCATCGTAATTCCAGCAGCCAGAACTGGTAGTGAAAGAAGTAGAAGTACCGCTGTTACAAGTACGGCTCATACAAATAGGGGGGTTTGATATTGGGAAATGGCTGGGGGTTTCATGTTAATAGTGGTGGTAATAAAATTAATAGCCCCTAAAATTGATGAAACACCTGCTAGGTGTAGTGAAAAAATAGTGAGGTCTACTGAGGCCCCCGCATGGGCAAGATTTCCTGAAAGTGGCGGGTAAACTGTTCATCCTGTCCCAGCCCCGGCCTCGACTCCGGAAGAGGCTAGCAGTAGAAGAAATGATGGAGGGAGAAGTCAGAAGCTTATGTTATTTATTCGCGGGAATGCCATGTCTGGGGCCCCAATCATTAGTGGCACAAGCCAGTTTCCAAATCCTCCAATGAGAATTGGTATTACTATAAAGAAAATTATTACGAAGGCGTGGGCAGTGACGATTACATTATAAATTTGATCATCACCTAGAAGTGAGCCAGGTTGACTCAGCTCAGCTCGAATGAGGAGGCTTAAAGCAGTCCCCACTATTCCGGCTCAGGCACCAAATACAAGATAAAGGGTACCAATGTCTTTGTGATTAGTAGAAAAGAATCAGCGCGTAATTGCCACAGGTAGGGTAGCCGAGTATCCAGGCGGTGGGTTGTAGCCCCGAAGACAGAGGTTTAAGTCCTCTCCCTATCACCAGCCCCGTGGTGAAGAAGCATGTTGGATTGCAAATCCAAAGACGTAGATTAATACCCTACCGGGGCTTTCCCGCCTTACTAGGCTAACGGCGGGAAAGTAGATGGATGCTCGCTGGCTTGAGCGCTTAGCTGTTAACTAAGAGTTTGTAGGATCGAGGCCTTCCCATCTAGTAAGGCCTTAGTTTAATAAAAACATTTGATTTGCAATCAGAAAATGCAAGATAGACTCTTGTAGGTCTTATCCAGGGACTAGAAGATTTTCACTTCTGCTTAGAGCTTTGAAGGCTCTTGGTCTAAATGCTATCCTAAGTCCCTAGGTGGCCAGCATTAGAATAGCTGGGGTTACGGGTAAAAGGCCTAGTGCAATTGTGGTGGAGAGGGTTAGTGGAAGGGAGTTTTGGGTTGTTTGAACTCGTCAGGGGGTAACTGAGTTGGTTGTATTGGGGGATACGGTGAGTGTTATTGCGTAGCAGAGTCGGAGGTAAAAATACAGGCTAAGCAGGGCAGCTAGGGCCATAACCGTGGCAGTAAGGGGAAAATTCTGTTTTGCCAGTTCCTGGAGAATTAATCATTTTGGTATAAATCCTGTTAGTGGGGGGAGTCCTCCTAGTGACAGCAGAACTAAGGCAGTTGTTGCTGTTAAGACGGGGCTGTTTGATCAGGTTATTGCTAGGGTATTAATTTTTGTGGCGGAGGATGATTTTAGGGTAAGAAATGCTGCTGAAGTCATGAAGATGTAAGTCCCCAGTGCGAGGAGTGTGAGCTGTGGCGCATATTGAAGAATAATAACTATTCAGCCCATGTGTGCAATAGAGGAGTAGGCCAGAATTTTTCGGAGCTGAGTCTGATTCAGCCCTCCTCACCCCCCGGCTAATGTAGATATAAGTCCCAGTGAGGTCAGTAGGAGGGGGTCAATGGCTTGGGCTGTTTGGATAATAAGGGCGAGGGGGGCTAGTTTTTGTCAAGTTGACAAAATTAGGCCAGTTAGTAGGTCTAGTCCTTGTAGAACTTCTGGCATTCAGAAGTGTATTGGTGCTAGTCCAATCTTAAGTGCAAGGGCGGTAATAACTATTGCACTGGCAACTGGGTTTGATATATTATTTATATCCCACTCACCTGTAATTCAGGCGTTTGTTGTGCTTGCAAATAGAATTATTGCTGCTGCGGTCGCCTGGGTGAGGAAATATTTTGTAGTGGCTTCTACTGCTCGCGGGTGGTGATGTTGCGCTATTAAGGGCACGATTGCTAGGGTATTAATTTCTAGTCCCATTCAAGCTAGTAGCCAGTGAGAGCTGGCAAAGGTCAGGGTGGTCCCTAATCCTAGGCTGGATAGTAGAATTATAAGTACATAAGGGTTCATTGATGGAGGAGGGATTTTAACCGTCATGTTCGGGGTATGGGCCCGAAAGCTTAATTAGCTGACCCCATCTTAGAAAGTGGTGTAGAGGAAGCACTAAGAGTTTTGATCTCTTGGGCATGGGTTCGACCCCCTTCTTTCTAAGAACTGAGGGGATTTTAACCCCTATCAGCCACTCTATCAAAGTGGTCCCTAAGCATTCGGGCACAGTTCCTGGATTATAATTGTGGGGGAAGGCCCGCTAGTGCAACTGGTAGAGCAATATGTCATAGTACCAGGGCCAGTGTTAGTGGGAGGAAGTTTTTCCATACAAGATGTATAAGTTGGTCATACCGGAATCGTGGGTAGGATGCCCGGACTCAAAGGAAAACGACCGATAAAAATGCAGCTTTAACTATTAGGCTAATTGTTGTTAGTTCTGGTATATTTGGAAAGTGGGATGCCCCCAAGAACAGGACGGCTGATAAGGTATTTATCAGTAAAATGTTAGCATACTCTGCGAGGAAAAAGAGGGCAAATGGGCCTCCTGCATATTCTACGTTGAAGCCAGAAACTAGTTCTGATTCCCCCTCTGTTAGGTCGAAAGGTGCCCGGTTCGTTTCAGCTAGTGTTGAAATATATCATATTGCAGCTAGGGGTCATGCGGGGGCTAAAAGTCAAATGCTTTCTTGAGTCGTGTTAAATGTTTGTAGGGTATACCCCCCGGAAAAAATAATTACGGAGAGTAGAATTAGTCCCAGACTTACCTCATATGAAATTGTTTGGGCTACTGCCCGCAGTGCCCCAATTAGTGCGTATTTTGAATTTGATGCTCACCCTGACCCTAAAATGGAGTATACCGCGAGGCTTGAGAGGGCCAGGATAAATAGAACTCCTAGGTTTAGGTCAATTACCGGGTAGGGTATAGGTATGGGTGCTCATAGTGTCATGGCCAGGGTTAATGCAAGAATAGGAGTTGCTAAAAATAGAAAGGGGGAGGATGTGGAGGGGCGTACGGGCTCTTTAATAAATAGTTTTACCCCGTCAGCAATTGGTTGCAATAGCCCATAAGGTCCTACTACGTTAGGCCCTTTTCGTAGTTGCATATATCCTAGGACTTTTCGCTCGAGTAGCGTAAGAAAGGCTACTGCTAAAAGGACAGGAACAATATAGGCTAGAGGATTAATTAAGTGATTTATTAAAGTGTTTAGCATAAACTGGGAAGAGGATTTGAACCTCTGGTATAAAGGGCTTAGGCCTTTCGCAATTTACCATGCTCTGCCACCCCAGTATGCCCTTATTTTGGGCGGCAGGGGTTTTGGCCCTCCCTTTATCTAATTTATTTGTTTTCATCAATTAGGGGTGGGGCGTGCTTTAAGTATAGGCCCCTCTTTTCCGATCCTTTCGTACTAGGAAAAGTAGCGTTACAGATAGAAACTGACCTGGATTACTCCGGTCTGAACTCAGATTACGTAGGACTTTAATCGTTGAACAAACGAACCCTTAATAGCGGCTGCACCATTAGGATGTCCTGATCCAACATCGAGGTCGTAAACCCCCTCGTCGATATGGACTCTGGGAGAGGATTGCGCTGTTATCCCTAGGGTAACTTGGTTCGTTGATCGGCTGGTTGGCCGGATCATTTTTGGTCAGATGTTCTGCGGCTTAGAGATGTTTCTCATGGTTTTAGGGGTTCGCCCCATTCCACTCGGAGGCTGTATTTTCCTCCGCGGTCGCCCCAACCGAAGGTAAAATTTCATATTCCACTAAGTTTTTACTTTTTACGGAGTTGTTTAACGTGGCTGAATTTTGTACCTTAAGCTCCAAAGGGTCTTCTCGTCTTGTATTATTACACCCGCTTCTGCACGGATAGATCAATTTCACTGACTTGAAGGGGGAGACAGTTAAGCCCTCGTTTGGCCATTCATACAGGTCTCTATTTAAAAGACAAGTGATTGCGCTACCTTTGCACGGTCAAAATACCGCGGCCGTTGAACCCGTAGTCACTGGGCAGGCTGGACCTCCTATACTTATTTATTGCAGGAGGCGATGTTTTTGGTAAACAGGCGAGGCTTGTGTTTGCCGAGTTCCTTCCCTTTCTTTTAGTCTTTCCTTTAATAATAGCACTCCAGTGTGGGGTTAACGATCAATTTAGTTGCGGGGTTTTCTTGGTTTTTTTATTGTCCGCAATACTCTCTTTGGTTGGGTTCGTTATTTTCCAGTGGTTTGTCCGATCTGGTTTACACTTGTGCTTGGAGAAGAACAGGTCTTCTTGTTACTCATTTTAGCATAATTTCTCCCATGCGGGCATGGGGTAGCCTAATATTACTAGGGGAATAAGATTTTTTATCAGTATAATAAACTTCTTTCTGTCTGAGCTTTAACGCTTTCTGTTTAGATGGCTGCTTTTAGGCCCACTAGAACAGTATGTTTTAAGTATTGTGATCTTTATCCTCCTTTAAAGGTTGTATCCTTTGTTAGAGGGGCTGTACCCCCTCTAACTAACTCCCGTGTATTTCCCTTTAAAACTACCTTAATAAAGTGTTTTGGTTTGGGGGGCGCGGGGCTGAACTTCTATCCATTTCTTAGGCAACCAGCTATCACCAGGTTCGGTAGGTCTGTCACTTCTACCCGGAGCTCTTCCCACTCTTTTGCCACAGAGACGGGTTAGCCCTAAGTTATATAGGCTGTCTCGGGGTAGCTCACCTGGTTTCGGGGTTTCAAACTAAAGGTCTCTTTGCTTGAGGGTTCTGGCTAAATCATGATGCAAAAGGTACAAGGTTTAGTCTTTGTTTTTTGGTGCTTATATGGTTTATTTCATTTCTCTTTCAGCTTTCCCTTGCGGTACTTTTTCTATTGCGCATTGGTTGAACCTTTTCTGTCTCCCATACTTAGGTAAAAAAATGGTTTAGTTTTTAGTGTTATGTTGTGTTTTGTTATAAACATTGTTGTGTTAATATCGGTAGTTAGGCTAGCTGTTTGGCTCAGGGTGATCCAATTTGCATGGATGTCTTCTCGGTGTAAGTGAGATGCTTAACTAACTCAGCCACGCCCTGGGTTTAATCCAAGTGCACCTTCCGGTACACTTACCATGTTACGACTTGCCTCCCCTTGTCAGTGCTTTGGTGTTATGAATCTTTACTGCGTATTGACAGGGGAGAGTGACGGGCGGTGTGTACGCGCCTTAGAGCCGGGTTCAAAAGGACACTCTGCTTCCTTTTTACTACTAAATCCTCCTTCAAGCACTATTTCATGTTGCATGTCCGTAGTGTTCTATGATAGAAAATGTAGCCCATTTCTTCCCACTTCGTACGCTACACCTCGACCTGACGTTCTGGGTTGTGCCCATTTTGCTTACTTTTATTGCCTTCACAGGGTAAGCTGGCGACGGCGGTATATAGGCTGGGGTGGCTAGAAGTGGTGAGGTTTAACGGGGGTTATCGGTTCTAGAACAGGCTCCTCTAGGGGGGTCTAAGGCACCGTCAGGTCCTTTGGGTTTCAAGCTGATGCTCGTAGTACCCGGGCGGACGTCTAATTGTATGTGGACGTCTAGGTTTATAGCTGAGCATAGTGGGGTATCTAATCCCAGTTTGTTTCTTAGCTTTCGTGGGGTCAGGTGGATTTTATTAAAGCTACTTTCGTATGAGTGGGCTTCGGACACCTAGAAGCGTATGACGGCCAAAGGGCCATTTGGCTTTATTATTATGCATTCCTTAACCACCCTTTACGCCGTGATAATATCAACTAGGGCCTCTCGTTTAACCGCGGTGGCTGGCACGAGTTTTACCGGCCCTCATTAACCCTGACTGAGTCAAGTTTTCACTTATGGCTTAATGTCTATCACTGCTGAATTCCCTTGGGGGTGTGGCTTGGCTAGGCGTCTTGGGCTAAAGTTTGTGCCTGATGCCCGCTCCTCGTCCCCGGGCAGGGGATTGAGGGCATATTCACGGGACTGCGGAGACTTGCATGTGTAAGTTGGGCTAAAGCTGATAATAAGGTCAGGACCATGCCTTTGTGCATGCGGAGCTTACTAGGGCCCATCTTAACATCTTCAGTGTTATGCTTTGTATTAAGCTACGCTAGC